TAGGGGTTATAGTCGACATCGATTTATACTTTTTAACGCCGCTAATTCAAAACCGAACATGAAACTTTGGGGTCATTCGGCTCCTTTATGGACGATGGATAGATTCCCAGATAGAAGCCGCAAGAGAAATAACAAAATTCGACCCATAACATCTATGTCAGCTTTTTTGTTTTGTCTGAATGAATTCAAAACAATTTGCTTTCTAGATGATCCCTCTAGAAGAGGGGGATTCTAACAATCCCCATTTTTCTAGTTACTTCGTTCTCTATTTCTATTTGAGAGAATCCTTAGGAAAAGTTTTTTGTTTCCCCCGAGCTAAAAAAAAATAGAATATAAATATGTTGATGTCTTTAGTAAACTAAAGTTATCATTTAATAGCTATTTTGCTTCAATCGAACCTATAAAAAACCAAATTTGAAGATTTAGTTACGATTCAAACTAGACTTTTCTATCTTTATCCATGGATCGTTTACTTAGACTTAAAAATTGGAAGTATGGGTCCAATTCAAAAACAAAATTATGTTTCGCAATTTAATAATCCAAATTTTCAATTTCGAATTGACCCTTGGATACAAATCACGAGAACGGATATTTTTCCCCGAATCTTTTTATTTTGATTTTAGAGTGAAAGGATTCAACTTTAATCCTTTTAAGAAATAAAGTTTTTGATTGGAATATCAATGAAAATGAAGGACCCCTTAATTATTAAGGGGATTACTTGAACGAATCACACTTTTACCACTAAACTATACCCGCTACAATGGGATTATTGTATAAAAAGGTCTTTTTGTCGAACAAGAAAATCGGATGGAATCAAGATAGAACAGAAATTCAAAATAATCATGAAACGAAAATTCGAAGTTGGAACGTTGACGTCTTTGTCAGGAGTCCTAATGCAATTAGGAAAGGAGGAGTTTTTTTGGTTAAATAACTAAATTGAAAAATTCATAAAAAAAAACTCTTTTATTGGACGAATTTTGACATATATGGCTCAACAAAACAACTTAAGTCATAAGACAAAAACAAGTGGATTGTGAAAAAATCCCTAGTTATTTTTTTTCAGTATTTTTTCCAGTAAAAGTCAAAGAAATGGAAATAAAAAAAAGAAATGAAAGAATAATAAGAAATGACACTTTGATTCTAATTCTTTATCATCATAGGAATGGAAATAGTACTTCTTTTTCTTGTTCTTTGAATACAATAACAAGTATTTCATTTTTTGGTTTTCAAATCAAATCCAAATAAACAATTTTGGTTTATGTTATGGTTCGCATTTTTCTATGGTTGGCGGTATGTTTCATTAGAACAAAAAAAGTGCCCAGCTGGATACTGACCAGGCCAGGCCGTTGAAGTGGAAATAAAAAGGGCCCCGGTGAACGAAATTAAAGAGATATTCTTTTCTTTAGTTTTTTCTATTTTATCTCTTTTGAATGCTCTCTGTCTTTGAATTTTCTATAAATGATAGAAATAGAATTGCTGATACAGTGCGATCTATTTATTATTTATATAATAGAATACGCAAGACATCTATAAGCTATATTTTCTATGAGCTATATAATCAAACTACTTTCTATATTCTCTATATTCTAGAGAATATAGAAAGTAAAGATATAAAAGAAAGTAAGGGCGGCTTTTTTCAAGCATTATTTTTTGTGTAATGTAACATAGTAATTATTATTATTTTTTTTTTTTTCAATTAGGAGAGATGGCTGAGTGGATTAAAGCGTCGGATTGCTAATCCGGTGTACGAGTTATTCGTACCGAGGGTTCGAATCCCTCTCTTTCCGTTTCGGTCGATCGCTTCGTATCTTTTTTAGCAAACACTTTTCCCTTTTTTAATAGGCACAGATGTGGAATTGAGAAAACCCTAAGAACATTTATACGACTAAAGCAAGCAACCCCTTCTTTTTTTTTTATTCTTCGCGTCCGGGATTACGCCCTGGATCATTAGACAGGAATCCGAAGATGAAGAGAGAAACAAAGAATATCACTACGGTGTAAACAAAGAGTTTGAGAGTAAGCATTATACAATCTCCAAATAAATTTTTTTGGTAAAAGGAAAAAAAAAATAGATTCTATATTTTTATACGACATATCCGATTTTGACATCAAGAAATGAAGTTTTTTTTTTTAGAATTTTGATTCTATAAATAGAAAAGAGTTTTTAGAAATTAACACAATTCAAATTCAACATTGTGGTTGGCTCTAATATGGTTTCAGTGAAAAGGGGTTATAATCAACAAATAACAAAAGGAGGGATTAAAATAGATCGTGGCTCCCCAAGAATTTCACTGTTTAAATTGAGGTGAGGGTTCGTTCATATTGTAAGACTCATCTGATCTTCTCAATTGTTAGAATTTTTTCTCTAACTCGGATAAATCATGAAATTTTCTAGCCCAATTAAAGGTTTCATCGAAAACTTACAGCAGCTTGCCAAACAAAAGCTAAGAGAAAAAATAGAACAGGTATTACTGGCATAACATCTACAATTGGATTCAAAAAAGCGTAGGCCTCGGGCAATTTGGCAAATAAAAAACTACTCGAATAAAGGGCAGAGTTAAGACAGATATACATTAAACGAAAGATATTAAACATAACAAACCTTTTTTTTGGAGAGAATTGGATTTTGATTGAGTTATTAATATCTTATTGATATAAGATAAAAAGGAAGAAAAGAAAGTAAGGTATACAATAAAAAAACTTCTTGGAACCAAACCAATCAAAACCAAAATCCTTCTATTCTCGTGTCAGAATTGAAGAAATCATACTTTCATACAATATCTTAATTGAATTCTATAGAATGATCAATAAATTAAAAGTTTTATTTTACACTTACATGTGTCATAATCCTAAACCAAAACAATAATCGAATTTTAAGGCTTAGGCTGGAATTGACAAATAACCAATACCAATAATACTGTTTATTAGTACCAATAGAAATTGAAATGGGGCGTCGCCAAGTGGTAAGGCAACGGGTTTTGGTCCCGGTATTCGGAGGTTCGAATCCTTCCGTCCCAGGCCGGACAGAATCTAAAAATTTAGAAGGAAACAATGACTAAATCTGGGCCTTTTTGTCTTTATATCTATAAAAAATAGTATAGCATCCCGTAAAATAAGATCTTTTTTTAGGATTCAGCATCCCCCCAGAAAGAATTTGGGGTGGGGGTAGATAAGAGTTAGGGAGCACTGAAAGATACTGATTGGAATATCCGTGTCGGTCCAAATCCCAGTAACCAATAATCCATGTTCCACATGGAATGGATTTTCTTTGACCTTAACCTAAAAACAGAAGGTATTTTGTTTTGGGCTTTATTTAATGATTAAATGAATAGTTGTGATTAAATGAATAATTGGAAATCCCGGGAATAACAATTGAGACGGGGGTGATTCATATAGTCTATTTACATTTTACATTATTTTCAATTTGGGGAACAATTATTGAATCGGAAGCCCAGACCAAAAACGACTCAAAATTTTAGGAACGGCTTATATGCATGGATTGCTATCCTTCGATTTAAGAGATAATGATAATCTTCTTTCGCTTTTTTTAAGATTTGTGAGACCTTACCTTACTATTAAATAATTAACATACAATATACATAATTACTTCCAACGAAAATTGTTCAGTCTAATCTGATAGATACGTAAATCGCCCCCTTTTTTTTATTCTGATTTAATCTTTTATTTCGGGATTCCGGATGAAAGACTAACAACCTAAATATTCCCTCCATCTACAAGGAAAAAGACTGTGTATAGACTTAAGCAATGACTATTCATGATTCCATAATGGAATCAATTACATACCAGTTCCAAACTCGAGAAATGTTATGGTAAAACTTCGTTTGAAACGATGTGGTAGAAAGCAACGTGCGACTTGAAGGACATGATCCATTGTGGATTTGCATCCACCATTTTGATTTTATATGAATGGGCTCTTGGCTCGACATTCTTTTTTCTGTTCTATTAGAATCCTCACCTTTTTGCGGGTGGTAATGTAACTAGGACAGGATGGAGCTCGAGTAAAAGGATTTCTTCATTTCTCAGGGGCAAGGATCTAGGGTTAATACCAATCAATAAGTTGGAAAAAACTTCGTAAGTAAATTTTGATATAGAAATTGAAAGGATCTGATTCGAGCAATTTTCAAATCCAAAACAAAAGCAAGGGGAAATTTTGTTGGAATTGGGAAAACTCTTTCCATCAAAAGTGTATCCCGTAGGAATCAATTGTTCGTATGATTCTTTGATAGAAAGAAATAAAAAGGGGGTGTGTTGCTGCCTTTTTTTTTTTTCAAAATTGAAAACTAAAAAAAAAACTTTAAAGATCACCGAAGTAATGTCTAAACCCAATGATTTAAAGCAAAGATAAAGGATCCTGGAACAAGGAAATACCATTTTCAATTGTCTCAACAATTTGATCAGAATGAAAAATCAAAAAATCGATTTGATTCGAAACGAGACAAACAAAAAAGGAAAGTGGCTTGAGACCGCTCAAAAAGTAAATGAAATGCCTAAGTATTTTTGTTTGGGCTTTGAAACTTATCCAACTTGAGTTATGAGAGTACGGATGCTTTTTTTTTTCTTTTTTAAAAAAGAAAAAAAAAAGAAGGACTTAAATCTCTAATTGATTTGATTATTTTATAGAGCTATTTTCTATTCTAATTTTATACATAGACATAACTATCACTTATAACCATTTTTTATCGAGCCGTACGAGGAGAAAACTTCTTATACGTTTCTAGGGGGGGTATTCTTCATCTATATCTATCCCAATGAGCCGTTTATCGAATCGTTGCAATTGATGGTCGATCCCGAAGAGAAGGAAGAGATCTTCGGAAAGTGGGTTTTTATGATCCGATAAATAATCAAACCCATTTAAATGTTCCTGCTATTCTATATTTCCTTGACAAGGGCGCCCAACCTACAGGAACCGTTCATGATATTTCAAAGAAAGCGGGGGTTTTTACAGAACTTAGTCTTAATAAAATGAAATTCTATTAAGGAATAGAACAAAAAAGAGGGTGTGGAGGAGTCTTATATAGTTTTGTAGAATTTTTTCTTTCCTATTTTACTATCCCCCCTTTTTGTTCTATTCATACCTCTTTTTTTTCGGTTTTTTCAAGTATTTATCTAAAAAAGTATTCCTAAAGTTTTTTATTTATCTAATTTTTTAGATATTCTTTATTCATTTCGATATTTATTATACCTTTTTATTAATATATAAAATTATATTTATTATTTTTATTTTCCTTTAATTTTTTATTTTACTTTAATTTAATAAATAAACAATTCACTCTAATTCATTCTTTTTGTTTTCGTCATTTTATTTCTTTATTTATTTTTTAGTATTTTCGCAATCTTGATATTCAATGTCATGTTGACAATAGTGTATTGAACAAATATAATTTGATCGTGGAGAAAGAGACTCAGTTATCTACGTCCTATAGGTTTTTTTCTTTTTATGTTCAGAATTAATTAGAATTTTTTTTTGAGTTCTTGCTAGTTTTATATTGTGATTTCGTTGTGAAATTTAATTTCGTTTATTTCTTTTTATTCCGATTCTATCTACCCATTCGAATTCTTTGGGTTGCTAACTCAATGGTAGAGTACTCGGCTTTTAAGTACGGCTAGCATCTTTTACACATTTCTATGAAGCAAAGATTCGTCCAAATCTTTGGGAGAGTTTGTAAGACTACGACTGATCCTGAAAGGAATGAATGGAAAAAACAGCATGTCGTATCAATGGATACTTATGAGAATATTTTTTTTTTTTTTCAATCGATACAAAACCAAGTTTGAATTCTTGGTGCGGAACAAAAGAAATTGAATTCAAAGTTGGGTTGAGTGAATAAATGGATAGAGCCCTAGGGTTCCAATTAGAGGGAAACAAAAAGTAACGAGCTTCGTTTCTTAATTTGAATGATTATCCGATCTAATTAAACGTTAAAAAGATATTAGTTCCTAACGCGGGGAAAGGCTTTCCCATGAGTGAATTATTGATTTATTTAATGAGTCCTAAGTATTCGTGAATCCCTAATTATGGGTTGTAGATGAATGTGTAGAAGAAGCAGTATATTGATAAAGAAAGATAGTTGTTTTTTTTTTCCAAATCAAAAGAGCGATTGGAGTGAAAAAATAAAGGGTTTCTAACCACTTTGTTATAGTATAACAAACATAAACCAATTAAATTAACTGCAAATGAGAGGATAGAGAATCCGTTGATGAGTCGACCCGTTTTCAAGGTATCGACTTTTTTTATTTTTACTACAATACTTTGTTTTCACCGTATCGCACTATGTATCCTTTGATCGCCCACTAACTTCCTTACCTTTGTTCCTTTGCTTTTAATCGAATTTCAAATGAAGGAATTTCAAGTCTATTTAGAACTAGATAGATCTCAACAACGCGACTTGCTATACCCGCTTCTTTTTCGGGAGTATATTTATGCACTTGCTCATGATCATGGTTTAAATAGCTCGACGATTTCATTGGAAAGTGGGGGTTATGGTTATGACAATAAATCTAGTTCACTGAGTGTGAAACGGTTAATTACGCGAATGTATCAACCGATTAATTTGAGTATTGCTACTAATGAGTCTAACCAAAATCCAATTTTTTGGCACAACAATAAGTTGGATTCTCAAATTATATCAGAGGGATTTGCTGTTGTGGTGGAAATTCCATTTTCCCTACGGTTGGTAGCTTTTTTAGAAGGGAAAGAAATTGAAAAATCTCATAATTTTCAATCAATTCATTCAATATTTCCTTTTTTTGAGGACAAATTGTTATATTTAAATTATGTGTTAGATGTACTACTACCCCACCCCATTTGTCCCGAAATCTTGGTTCAACTCCTTCGATACTGGGTAAAGGATGCCTCTTCGTTATATTTATTACGGTTCTTTCTCCATGAGTATTTTAATGCGAATAGTCTTATTACTCCAAAGAACTCTATTTCTGTTTTTTTAAAAAGTAATCCAAGATTGTTATTGTTTCTATATAATTTTCATGTATATGAATATGAATCCATCCTCTTTTTTCTCTGTAACCAATCCTCTCATTTACGATCAACATCTTCTCGAGTCCTCGTTGAGCGAATGTATTTCTATGGAAAAGTCGAACATCTTGTTGAAGTCTTTGCTAAAGATTTTCAGGACATCTTATGGCTGTTCAAGGATCCTTTCATGCATTATGTTAGATATCAAGGAAAATCCATTCTATCTTCAAAGGATACGCCTCTTCTGATGAATAAATGGAAATATTACCTTGCCCGTTTGTGGCAATGGCATTTTTATGTGTCGTCTCAACCAGGAAAGGTTCATCTAAACCACTTAGCCAAGTACTCTATCAACTTTCTGGGTTATCTTTCCGGTGTGCCATTCAATTCTTTGGTGGTACGGAGTCAAATGCTAGAAAATTCATTTCTAATAGGAAATTATATGAAGAAGGTCGATACAACCGTTCCAATTATTTATCTGATTGGATCTTTGACGAAGGCGCGTT